CATAGATAAACCCGAACACTCAAAAAATCCGTTGGGCAGGCGGATTCGCATCTTTTACAACCGACACAATCCTCCGTTCGTGGAGCAGAAGCAATTTGCTTAGCTTTGCAACCGTCCCAAGGGATCATTTCTAATACATCTGTAGGACAAACTCGAACACATTGAGTGCACCCGATACATGTATCATAAATCTTTACTGAATGCGACATTGGATCTATAAATATTGTCAAACATCATAAAATTTCAATCTAATCAATTTGTAACTTAATCATATATTTCGATATTAGATGAATCAATGATTTATCCAAATTTTGAATCAATCAACTATTTTCTATTTTATTTATGTGTGCTCAATAGCTTTCGAAAATTTACGAAACTTGACTCGCATTAAATTTTATTTTTATATTTAATTTAAGAAATGAATTGTTTACTGCATGTGAACTTTATTTTCATTAATTATATATCATTAATATTGATAAAGTAAATCTTTATAATCTTATTTAATCTTATTTAAATTCTGTTATGATGTGGATGATGAGTAAAAATCCATATAGGAAAAAAAATAGATCATCAACGAATTTTCAACTGTGGATACATACGTATCCTTAACATACTGAAACGGATGCTATTAGTAGTATTAAACCAATATCGATTTATACAAGTAAAATCCTCTAATCGAAATTTGGTCCAAAGAAAAAACTTCAATTTAATTAATTTTTTGTTTTCAGTTGTCCGATTAAAATTTTTTTTTTTGAAATTAAAACAAATTAAAATTCTAAATTCTCTACAACGTCGAGATGATAAAATAGTTTCAGGAACAAATAAATCATCAAAATTGTCGTTTTTATTTACACTCATATTTTGATGTTGTGCGGTTGATTTATTTGTATTCATAATATAGAATATCTTTGTTTTTCTTTTATTTGTTTGGTGCTTTTTTTTATAAAAACATGAACTACGTACAACTTTATAAATAATAAATTTTCTATTTTTTTTTCTAGAAAGACGAATTGGTTCAAGAATTAATATTCCCCCTTTCATCGATTTGGTACAAGTTAATTTATTCTGAATCAACATGATATTCAGATTCATTTCTTCTCTTCGAATAGACGATAGAGCCATTTCTTTTGGATTTAGAAGTCTAAGTAGGAAACAATATACTTTAATATTGTTGATTATTTTTTGCTTCATAAGATTATCCCATCTCAATTGAAAAATCAAATATCTTTTTAGGAAGATGTCAAATCCTGTTTTTGTATTATTCTTGTATTTTTTTTTTTCATCCAATGATAGATAATTTTTTTTTGTTGTACTTTCTTTGACATTATAAAATTGTAAAAATTTTTGTAAAAACCAAAGTTCCACATTAAATCTCGCTTTATTTAGTATTTCATTTTTCTTTTTTTGATAAAGTGTAAGATAAAAAAAACTTTGCTTATCAAAAAGATATACTTTTTGTATCTTTAAAAGAATTTGACAGTCAAAATATTTTGTATTCACCTTTTGCTCTATATTCCCACTATTTTCGTATCGTCGATAATTATTTAAAAAATTATTGATAGGGCTATTCTTTACTTTAACTTTATCGAGTAATTTGTTTTTATCTGTATTATAATTTATAAAAGTTATCTTTTTTTTTGTTACTTGTAATTTTTCTTGTAATGGTGATTTAGACATATAAATAGAGTAGGCCGCCTTATTTTCCTTATTTTCATAATTATTTTTATAATTATAGTATAAATATGATAAAAGATCATATCGATAATGTTTTTTAAACTGACAATTTTGATCTGACACTAACGTTTTTTCATGATGAATTAATGAGGATTGCTCAGATAAATATTCTTTGTTTAAATCGTTATTTTTAATTGTAGAATGCTGATTTACTATATTTCGCCATTTTTTTGGTACTAATCGAGACCATATAATTGGTGATAAATCATAGTGATAATAATATTTTAGACAATCTTTCCATTTATTTTTTTCATAATTCCAACGTTTTTGATGTCTTAATTTTGAGTCGCAATGAAAGATTCTTTGTGTTCTAAAACATTTTGGAATTACATTCTGACTAAAAACAGACGTTTCATGATATTGAAGTACATATCTTAACTTATCTAAATAATTAATTGGAATTTTTGATAATTTATAAAATACATATGTTTGTGACAAGGAAGATAAGCCAAACAGAATAGTTGAGTTTTTATTATTAATATTAAGTAACTTTTTTATTATTATTTTTTTTTGTTCAACTCTTTCGTTCTTTTGTTGATTATTGTAAATGTACTTATCAAAACTTTTTTTTATTGACTGAATAAAGAGTTGTACATTGAGACTTAGTATTTTTATGTTATTGATAAATAAAAAATTATTTATGTATATTTCAAAGAATTGTACAATTTTAAAAAAAAATATTTTTGATTCGTAAATGAATCTCGAATTTTTTTTTAATATCCCGAAAGGGCGTTTTATCAATTTTTTGAATTTGATTCGATCAACTCGTTTTTTTTTATTATTATTAGGACAAATCTGGATAGTTAAAAATATTTTTTTTCTGTCGTTTTTTATTTTTTTTGTTTTATCAATCAGATATTTCATTTTATTCTTTGTCGATAAATCTTTTTTAGAATCTTTTGATTTTTTTTGAATAGATGATTCATCAATTATATTATTTTTTAGTAGATAATCTTTTTCTTTTTTACTTTCACTTGGTTGATATATATATTTTTTTAACTTGAATATATTACTTTCTTTGAACAAGTTTTTTGTTTTTAAAAAGGAATCATTTTTTATCAAAAATTGGAAAAAACTTTTTTTATCTTTTAGTAACAAATGAGTTCTTTCGTTATTCATTATCATTATTATAAATCGTTGGGGTGTGAAATAAATCTTTTTCAATTTTATAATTTTTTTTTCGAGTCTTTTAAAGATAGGTTCACAAAAGGAGGATCTTTTTCGGGGAGGACCAAAAGGCATTTCAGCTTCCATTCCCCAAACTGTTAAAAAAAAAAAATCTTCTTTATTTCTTTTTGTTTTCATTGGATTCCTATGAAGGGATCGGAGCTTAGATCTGTACCAAGGTTTTAAGTGGACAGGAAATAGAATCTTTATTTGAATACCATCTGTTAACCACTTTTTAGGAAATTCCTTTTCTGATAATTGAACCCCATTATAAGTACATTTAACATGTATCTCTCTATTCCATTGGTTTAAATCCTCGAACCATTCAGGAAATTGAAATAATAACATCCGTCCTATATTCTTAGCGAATATCAATGAAGGTAATATAATATATTTTCTAAGACCGGATTGGGTTACTAACATACAACCTCTCATTGTTTGAGCAAATGGAATGGTATCCCAAGTTTCTGCTATTTCGATACAGGTTCTCTCTTCTTTGTACTTGGTTTTTTTCGCCATTTCTTTTATCTCTTCTTCTTTATAATCTGAAAGTTTGAGTTTTTTATTTTTATTAATTGAATTTCTCAAAATAAATTTCATCAGTTCATCAAATTTAAAATAAAAATCGAATCGTTTATTATCTTTTTTTCGTTCCAAAAAAAGTGGAGAGTGTAGATTTGTTTGAAACAGCTCCCAAATAACTGTTTTACGCCTTTGGGTGCGCCTAGAACCTTTGATTATATCTCGACGAAAATCCGATTGGTGTAAATAACGTATTAAAGCCACCTCTTCGGTATTTGTCTGTTTATCCGTAAAAATAATTACACGTTTGACTTTTCTTGAGCGAATACCATGATCGTCCGCCAATCGGTCTTCCGCATTTCCCCTTTCCTGTTGTTCCAATTCGTCGATTAATTTGTATGACCAATGGGATATTTTTTTACGTATTCCTTTTATTCTATCGGATTTGTTTTTTAAAATGGATTTTTTATGATTATTATTTATAACTACATGAAATAAAAATTTATATCGCTCTTTTGAAACCCTTTTTATTTGTTTCGGAAATAAAAAAAGTCTTTGCAAATTTAAATAGGGTATTGGTTCTTTCGAAAATTCATTAATTAAGGTCAACAAATAATTGATTTTTATGATATAAATTTTTTTTTTATCATAAGACATTTTATGTTCATCGGTAAAAAGTAGACCATGAATATTATTTATAGAAAAGGTTTCATTTATACTTAAAGGTGAAACTTTTTTTTTTTTTAGTGTTAGTGTTTCACCAAAAGGTTGGTTCAAGAAAGGATCATATATCTTAGGCAAGTATTCTTTTTTTTTATCACAATTACATAATCGAGTCTTTTTTTCAAGTATATCTAGAAAAAGTAATTCTTTGTCTAGAACTTCAATTCGATTTATAATCTCATTAATTTGTTTATTCTTTTTGTATTTAGTATGATAAGTCCAAAAATTATATAATTTATTAGAATCGAATGCTAATTCATTCAAAGAAATCTTTCGTTGTATCATTTCCAAAAAATTTACCAAACTGAGTAGATATGTAAAAGAAATTTTTCGTTTTCCATCACTTTGACAAAAAAAAAAAAAATATTGTGACATTTCATTTCTTACAGCATTTTCAAATTGATCGTTTTTTAGATATCGTAATGGGTAATTCCATCTTTTATAGTCGAAAAAAATATTTACAAGAGGCTTTTCAAACCAGAAAACGTGTTTATATTCTTTTTTCACCATAGCGGCCTTACAATTTTCTTTATTATCATCCAGAGAACATATAGCTTTCATATTCATAAAATGTAATTCATCCGCTATTTCTTTCGTGTCATCAATTTTGTCCAGAGCCCCCCTTTTTTCGGAAAAAGGGTATTCTTCGGTAAATACATCTTGTGACTCTTTTTGAATCCCCTTCATTTCGGAAGTTTTTTTTAGTTTCTTAGTAAGAATGGGCGATGGTATTCTGCCTAAATGGTAGACACAGGTAATAAATAAGAGAATACTAAATATTCGAGCCATCAAATTTTGCAATTTAGACATAATGTATTTGTTAAATCGAATAAGTACATTAGATCTAATAGAAT